GAGAGAAGCCTCAATAACAAGACGCAAACTTGTCTTTTTTTTTAAAATATCCTAACTATGTTAATATCACACTGAACCGCTTACATACACAAATCCGTACAGCAGTAACCAGACAACATCCACGAAATGTCGATATCAAATGGCTAATTGCATACCTACATGACGATAACGCAATTGAAAATGGCCCAAAGCCGCTCGGACACAACACACAGCTAGCCAAACGGTTCCCACGACTACGTGGAGGCCATGAAAACCTGTCATAATAAAGAAACAGGACCCGAATACCCCATCGTTCATACTGTATGGTAGCCACCAGTACTCGTAAGCCTGCAACCCCAAGAAAACTGCCCCTAAAATAACAGTAACCAGAAGCCCGAAAGTCAACTCGTGGTTATTACTAGTTCATTTGTATGCGTTGGACTTAGCTGCACGGTGAGCGAAAGTGACAGTAAGGCCCGACCCCACGAGAATTGCCGTATTAACAGCGGGAATGCCTCAAGGGCTTAGGCACTTGATCCCTAACGGAGGAAACCGTAGATTTATCCTTGTTATCCCTCAACAGGCGTGGGCAAAAGCTCAAAAGAAGGATAGAAAGAAACCAGCTTCGGACAAGATGAAAAGTGCCATGCCCACTTTAAAACCCCGGACCACTATACGCCTTTGCAGGCCTATTCGGCCTTCTATAATTAACGTAATAAACCAAGAGAATATAGTATATAACAGATAAAGAAGGCCGAATAAGACCATAAACTTCCTATATCTGCCCGGCTTTCTATGTATAAATTTGACTAATCATCAAGCAATTCAAATAGCACATATACTAACTTCAATAGGTATTGAACTCGCAGGTAGAATTGGATACCCGGAAAGTGCAAGCTTAAATCGTTTCAAATCAGAGCGCCCTTTTAGGGGTCTTTAGCCCCCAAAGCTAATGTATTAGATTATACTAAGCTCTGATTAGAATTCTATAAAGAGGACTATGATACAAAACAATCCAAGAGAAACAGGTAACATTATCTTCCAGCAGAAATCCATCAACACATCATAGCGATATCGCGGAACCGCTGCACGGACCAACACGAAAAATATCCTAAAGGAAATAACCATCGGAAGAAATAGTATAGGGCTTAAAAACAAGACAGATGTAAAGACTCTTATTGCAACAATACTCCCATATTCCCCGAGTGCGATCAGGGCAAAGTAGCCGCCGCCCATTTCCACGTGATACCCTGCTACAAGCTCAGACTCCCCTTCTACAAAATCAAATGGGGCCCGGTTGGTCTCCGCAATGATAGAAATAAATCACAGTAGAAAAACTTCCCTACAGAACAGCAATGAAGTAAATGACCCCTCCCAAAAGTACTGAAATTCGTATGAATAAAAGAACAGTAGCGGGCATAAAAGTAGCGTTGTCATGCAGACTTCGTAAGAAATTGTTTGAGCTACTGCTCGCATCGCTCCTAATATTGCGTAAACTGAGTTGGATCTTCAACCAATTAAAATCAGTCCAAACACATTAGAAGCAGACACCCTTAAGAAAAAGAGTACCCTAAAATTAAAATAAACTATTGGATGGTTATTAGGGTAAATCGCCCAGATGCAAAAAGAAATAGAAAACAATAACAGAGGCCCAACAAGAAACAACACGAAGTTCGCCTTTCTTGGGGTCACCAACCTCTTGCTAAAGAGTTTTACGCCGTCGGCTACTGCTTGAACCAAACCCTTTACACCCACTTTGTTAGGCCCGTGCCGCAATTGGAATACTCCTAGTCCCTTTCGTTCGAGGACAATGAAGAAAGCGACAGCCACCAGCACCCTAATTATCGTATATACGCAGGAAAACAGGTAGAGAGCAAAATCCATCAAAGTTAACGGAGTATTTCTCACCTTGGGAACCTAAGTCCCATGTATTATATTTCTACTACGTAAACTGCGTTAAGATCTCTCTACCTTTGCCACATCAAGACAACCCATTCGTCTTCTGGCATAACGCAACAAGTCGAAGTAGAATTCTACCTCAATCAGCTTTGCAGGCCGACGCTAACTGTCAGCTTTTCGACTTATCTCACCATCCAAAAGAAAGTCAGCCCAGCAATAGCGTAGTACAAAACAAAAGCAACCACACCTCAATGTAAAGGAACTCCCGCACCCCCTACCAGCCTACTATGGCTATCTTTGGGGGCGCCCTCACCTAAAAATATTTCTACATTTGTCTCTATTGACTCTACTTTATAACTCCAACCTAGAAACCCGTTTGCCAAAGGAGACCCCCTTAATCCTTTAAGAAAAAACATATTCATAACGAATTCAACTAAGAAGTGGGCGAGAGACGATAAAAGACCTTTTTCAAAGCTTAAGATTAAATATAATAAGCCCCCCAGTCCCACCGAAAGAAAAATTCCTAATTTCGATAGAGTTCTCACCCTGCAGTGAACATTGTAGTCGATAAATATACATTGAAAAAAAATACCCCCAATCACACTTCCAACTCCTAACAAGAATGTAGAGAAGTAGTAGCTCTTTGTCTCCTTATAAGAACTGCAGGGTTGTCCTCCATCCCCTGAGAATATTAAGACCACCACACGAAGCGAATACACCGCTGTGAAAAAGCAAGTTCCGTATACAAAAAAGACGCCCACCGTTCTTAAGCCCCTTCTCAAAGCTCCTTCTAGGAGCAAATCTTTGGAGAAGCATCCAGCGAAAAAAGGAAAACCCCTAAGAGATAAACAGGACACGACCAATCATATTCTAATAACTGGCATTTTATAGTACAACCCAGAGAAGTAACGAGACTCCTGCACACCAAAGCTTATTAAAATAACACACCCAACACACATAAACATTAACGCTTTAAATAAAGCGTGGACCACCAAATGAAAGAGAGCCAGGTCCGGCATTTGAAAAGAGTCGATCGCCATTCCTATGACTCCTAGTTGCCTTAAAGTAGAAAAAGCTACCACTTTCTTTAAGTCGGGCTCCAGCCTAGCGCATGACCCGGCCATAAGACAAGTGAAACAAGCCCTAACCCCTAAAACCCCATAACAAAAGAAACCCTCTAGCCCCGCCCTAAAGCGGATTATAACAAATAAGCCGGCCGTTACTAAGGTAGATGAGTGTACTAATGTAGAAACTGGGGTAGGTGCTGCTATGGCTGCTGGCAGCCAGGAAGAAAATGGGATGTGAGCACTTTTAGTGCAGCTGCCCAAAATCACCAGTCTACACAGCAGAACCGGAAGACCCCTCTCGACCGCGGTTACGAAGTCAAATACGAAAACGCCTCTCATACCTACAAGAGCCAACATAAATATCACATCACCAACCCGATTAGCTAATGTCGTTAATATACCTGCGGCTAGCCTAGACTTCCTTTGGTAGTAGATAACCAACAAAAAGGAAGTAACACCCAAACCGTCTCAGCCCACCATTAGGCTAACTATATTCCCTGACACGACAAGAGTGTATATCGAAAGGACAAATAGCAAGATTAACAACCCAAATCGGCGCTTGTGTGTCTCCCCCTCCATATAATACGTAGAAAAGATTATCACACTTCCAGAGATTAGTGACACCACCGCGCCAAACCTCATCCCTCACGCGTCTAAGATAAAAGATATTTCGATGGGGTTTATAACCCCTAGGTTGATTGTCACGAAGACCTCGCCCACTGTGAAAAGACCTCCTAATAAAGTAAGCAAAACCCCCCTGAAAAACAATATAAGGTAGTAGAAAATAATTCGAGGGTAAAGAGAACACTCCCTTCCGGGTTACAAGGCCGGCGTTCTATAAACTAAACTACATACCCTTATCAGGGGAGACCCCATGGCAGGATTATGAATCCTAAAACTTAACCTTAGTTCACTGATAATAATAGAAGGGGAACTAACCCATCCACCGCGCCGAAAACGGTTACATTTGAGTTATGCTACATCTAAAAAGGAGGCAATTCGTTGCCCCATTGGCCACCAAAAAGCCACGTGCTATAACACCATCCTTTAACTAAGATGGACAGAATTGAACTGCCCCAAGAGAGATTAGAAGTCATTCTTGTGCTCCAGCTAACTTAAGACGCGAAATCTTAAAATTTTCTTAGGGTTAAAAGTCCTACGCTTTGACTATAGCTACCGCATCAGCCAAAGGAAGCGGCCTTCATCTCAGGGTTTTAAACCCTACGTATTTTATTTACCACCCTGGCCTATGAATCCAGATTAGTTGTGAGCCATTCCTCGTAAGAAAAGTTTGGTACTACTTCCACCGCGATCGGCATCTCCCTATGTAATACACCACAGAGCTCAGTACAGAACCCATAGAATACGCCTACTTCTTTTGCGACCACCCTGGCCCTACCCACACGACCTGGAATACAATCATTTTTCACCCCAAACCTTGGGATAAACCAAGAGTGCACCACATCTTCACTAGTGAATAGAACACGGATTAGTTTCCCTAGCGGAAGAACACACCGCTTATCCACGTCCATGTACAGAAGAGCGCCCCCCTTAATATCCTCTACTGGAAGAAGGTAAGACTCAAATGAGAGCTCGGCCGCACCTAACTGATACTCGTACTGCCAGTACCACTGGTGAGCCGTCACCTTGAGATTCACCTCATACTCACTACATCGTAAGGCCCCGTAATACAGCAGCGTTAGGGAAGGAAAACACAAAACCAATAGAATAATCATTGGAATTAACGTTCAGAGCGTCTCTGCCAAGTCCCTTCTAGTATAGGAAGAACTAAATCCGCCACCCACCAGCCCCAGGTATATAATGTAAGCGAATCCCCTAAAAACCACCGTCAACACACCCGCACACACAGCTATCACACAGCCATGATATAGGATTATGTACGCTAGGTTGTCCGTTACAGGGTCATGAAATGTTATTTGTTTGTCCCAAACCACCCATGGGTGGTAGATATCCATCATCAAATTTGAAATTTGAGGTCTTTTGTTAGACTAACCCACGGAAAATGCTTTTAAGGCCTTTTCGACTTACCTTCGCTAGGGGGGGGGATGATGGGGATATATTTACCATATACCCCATCATCCCCCCCTAGGCACATCCATTTCATCCTTCGACCGACTTTTTTTGGGGGGGGGGCTACGCCCCCCAGGCAGCAAAGCTGCCTGTATTGTTTTCCCTCAAAAGGAACGTGATTAACGATTCTCTTTTATAAACACCCTTGGCGCAGCGACTACGGGGAGATAGGCTGCGCCGGTAATAAAGAAGATTATTCGGGGGGATGGTGTTACATCTTCTTCGGGGTATGAACCCGACAGATTAATTATCCTACCCCCATCGAACTTATAGCACCTTCGTTGGTTCTGCAACAAGTTGCGACTACCACTATAATGAAAAATAATAAAATACATAAAAGCACCCTTCTTAACCCTCAGCTTAAGTCATAAGTCGGCATTAATTCAATTCTGTTTGAAGAGGCCTTTCTTTCGCTGTCCCTAAAGGACCTAATAACCACCGCTAACACCCCGAGGAAAATGGGAAATTTGTCTCTTTTTAACTTAAACGTCGGGTTGGGGGCCAACGACGTGCAATAGGCGAAAACCACTAGTATCCCCCCGGCAACTACCATGAAGAGGACAAATCTATAAAACGCACTGACTTCCCTACAGAGGACTACCGAGATAAGAGCGACTAGCAACAACAAACCACCCATCAAGGAGATGGGGTGCCTAATCAAGGAAGACCTAAACATTAAGAATAACACACAGAAAAATACGAGAGCTAACCTCATTAATATTTCAATATAAAAAGACTTGGGGATTTCTCCGCTCCGAACCCTCGAACAATCCTAGCCAGTAGCCCCAGACCTAGGGCCGCCTCACAAACAGAAAATCCCAAAAATACTAAGCAGAATACCATTCTGCTTAGGTGGAAAAAGCTTAGGCAAAATAACCCATAAATACCCACCGACATTATTTCCACAGATAACAAAAATGTTAGAACATGCTGGTCCTCTCTAATCATAAAGACCAAAGAGATAATGAAAATTAGCAATAAGAGAGACATTTACAGATGCCCAAAGGAACCCACCTGCTAGATCAACCAGAGAAGGATGATAGGACCTCTCAATCTATTTAACAACAGATGTGTGACACTTCGCCGTGTAAAAAGGAATGACCTAGATCTTCTTTCTAACCTTATTTTATAAATGAAAAATCAGACATAATAGCACAACCTTACTACAGAAGATAGGATCAGCACCATCAACAACGCAACAGAGAATTGGCAAAGACAAAGGGTTGCTCCCATTTTTCTGAATCTTCCCAACAGCGGGGGAAGACCCCCTAAGGAAAGGAAATACAAACTAACTGCTCCGCCATCATCTAGACTGATAGGCCCCCTGTTCAACGCCAACAGCCCCAGTAGAAGGGCAGTGTAGGTCAAAAAATACAACAGGAATATTTTTATATCTACGATTGATAACGGTACTAATCACCCTCTGTGTGATAATGAAGAATAACCTAAAAGGGGGCGAATAAGAACCTGATTTAAACCCCCAACAGCCCCGATCACCCCCGTAATGGCCGCTCTTAAGATTAAAACTCTTCTTAATCATCTTTCAAATCCGAACCCCGAGATGACCCAGTAGGGCCCCACCTTTTGGACTCTCATTAGAAGAAGACACCCAATTCACCTTGAGAATCCGACTACCCTCGGCACCCATATATGGAAGGGGAATAGCCCTAATTTGAATATCATTCCAAGCAAAAAAATGGCTCAACATGAAGACCCAACAATTCTAGGCGCCATCATAAAACAGAACCTGATAATGATTAAAGAGGAGCCAATAACCTGCACCACGAAATACTTGAATGCACTTTCTGACTCGGCAGAACTACCCCTCATCAAAATGGGTATGATACCAAAGAAACCAACCTCTATAGCACACCACAGCCTTAAGAGCCCCTTAGAAGAAATCACCAGTAGCACCCTCAGCGCATTTACAGAGACGAAAAGGAACCTCGCCGTTGACGCCATGTGGAGTAAATTGAACACTAGGGGAAGTGAGTATCACATTTCTTTCGCGTAAGGAAAGCGCATTTCACTGTTATGCTATACCCCCGCTTCTAAAAGACCCTCTGCTTGGAAGGCAGAAATGCTGTATTTACACCACAAAAAACTACCGCCAGTCAAATGAGCCTTCGTTAGACTCATGAATCAACCCCACCAAAAGGACCACGAAAAACAAGAAGATGTACAGCGCACTGTTGCCTTCTGAGTCAGCTAAATACGGCAGAATCAGTACTAGCTCGATATCGAACAGGAGAAAGATGATTGCCACCAAGTAAAACTGTAACGAAAAGGGGATACGGACGTTGCATATTGGTTGAAACCCGCATTCATACGCGGTGAGAGTTTCAGCGCCCTCCCCTCGAGCCCGTCGGCCCAAGCCTAGGGCTAGACTCAACAGGCCTAGCCCTAAAAAAAAAATAAAAAAAAAATACCCTGCACCTCAGTAAAAAATCATAGGCGATAGCACAACTTCCTTTACTACCACAAAGTAAAATTCTTATATAAACTAATCACCCACAAACGGCAAGTTTGCCTACCATTTCCATGTTACAACTTATCCCAGTTTTTAAATACGGAAGTGTTGGGCGGTTTGTACGCGCCGCGATCCACAGTTCAAAAATCTCTTCTGCAAATTTTTTACTGTTAAGTCCACTTATTACCCACTTTTTCAAATGAGCGCTCATGTCCGCATCGGATTGTAGCTCAGCTGAGCCCTTGTTATAATCTCCACATTTACCTGAATTTCTCTTCATTAAAGAGCTTCGCCATTCTTCTTAAAAGATGACTACCAACGGCTGTATAGAAAATATTAACAAGGTGAAGTACACGTGGTTCATCGAATTAACCGCCAAACTCCCCTAAACGAATTCGCAGCACCGCCAAGTATATTGACTTTAAACTTCAGTCGCCGTGATTTTTCTGGCGCCATTAATAAGGGGATTTTCCCCGTTTTAATCCCAGGTTTTAGGTTGCCTGCGTTATTGAAATTAGCCGCCCCATCTGTTTCTACCCTAAATGGGGGGAAGATAAAGATTTATAACATTATACCAAATCACAATTAGGTTAGCCTGAGGACATTGGTTTAACCGCTGGTGCTGGCACCAGTATTACCCGCCTCTTCACCCTATACTGGTGCAATGTTTCCACTCCGCTCACAATCCTGAATACTATAGCTGAAAGATTTACTTGACCAACCCGGTAAAATAATTTTATTAGACTACCGCGGTGCTCCGCTTTCACTGCCGCTGTCGTCATAATGTAAACCTAAATTGGGCTTACAAACCATGAACCTTAACCAAATTCCTCCCCAAAAGAGAACCCTCTTTCTATGCTGCTTCAAAGCATTACTTTATATAAGCTACCTGGGGACCTTTCGGCAAAACAGCCAACTTTGGCATGAAAAACCAATGTGTTCCTTACACTAGAAAAGTTTAAAAAGCTTTGTAAGAGAGCTGCGTTTCGCCGCCCGTTTTTTTGCTAATAAGGTACTTCTTTTGTCTGCAAGAATAATAGTCTTACCTTTCGGTGTTATTGGGCGGGGATTACAGAAAATAATTCCTAATAACCCAATTAGATAAGACTGAAAAGAAACTACCAAAATTTCATAAATACCCCAAAAAAATGCAATGCTCCCTAGAATAAAGTAACTTAGCACACCCTTTCTGTCAATTATTATTCTGCATAAAAAAAATCTACCTATAGCACCTACAGTCCCCGTCACCAAGAATCGCGCTCCAAAAGTAAAACCACGAGTAATTCATCTAACTACCTCAAGAATCAGCATAATAAAAAAATAAAGCACGTTTTTTGAGGTAGTTATTACTCCATAAAAGAGATTCATCGGCCTTCTTATTGTATAAGATGCGAGTGCATATCACCAAAGAGTTATTGTTACGCTGTAAATAAAAGAAGGCTCACGTGCTAGGTCGTCATAATAGGGGAACAAACCCAAAAACCCTATAAACCCAACAACTAATCATGAGCTACAAATTAATGGGCTAAAGCCAGGATCCCTAAAAGGCTGACTTCTGTGTATCTTACCAGGATCAAACTTATGAAGGCCTAATATTAGCGCTTCGATTCAATTTGATCTTATTCAGTATGAAGATCTCCTAGCTATAATGACAAAGAGATATAGGGATAAAAATCAGTAAATAAAATACCCCAAACCTCTACCAGATTGCCTATCGAAATTGGAAAATAAGTCTAATACCACATTGCTGGAGGGAGTCTCCCCACTTTTAGGTTTACAGCCTAACGCACTAATAATATACTTCCCAGCAAGACGAAGTAAAATAAATCTAATATGAAACCTGCTCATAATAAAAAATAGTTACCCATGAAAAGAGTCATGACCCTTAGAGATGTCATCACATCTGGCCTACTAAAATTTAAAGAGGCACAGCCACCGTGACAAACCCTTCTGTAAAGAAAAAAGGAATAAACCGCCGAGGCAAAACACAGCAGACCTATAGGCAGCCTCAAAAACAGAGAAAAAGAGCATCCAGAAGATAAGAGGAATACCTCTGAAAAGAAAGTGGAACCTGGGGGAAGCCCTATACTCATCATTGCGCCAATAAACCACAAAGTAGCTATAATCGGAAACAAGGTAAGAACCCCCTTACACACTATTAACCTTCGGGAGTGAAAAACATTGAAGGTGAAATTAGCTATTGCAAATAGCGCCGGTCTCCTTAATCCGTGCGCAACTATCATTAATAACGCTATACACCAACCGAAACCCCTGCAGGAAAAGACCCCAACGACGACAAGGCCTATATGTCTTACAGAAGAATAGGCGATTAGCCTTTTTAAATCAGATTGAACAGCACAGATCATAGCCCTACATAAAGCCCCCCAGACCCTTACAGCTATGATTACCTCCCTTAGAAGCATATTCCTATCCCACTTGAAGCATCTTAATATCTTTATTAACCCATATCCACCAAATTTCAATAGAACGCCGGCTAGGATTATTGAGCCCGCCACTGGGGCCTCAACATGAGCTTTCGGTAGCCACCCGTGAACACCAAATACCGGAAGCTTAATAAAGAAGCAAGTGATTAACATCAGCCAAAATATCGTTCTTTTTCTTGATAGTGTAGGGGTATACTGAATGAGTACCATTCTATCTCTTTTGTATAGGGATCAAACTCAACAAATAATAACCAATATGGGCAAGGATCCCACAACAGTATATAGGGCGAATCTTACACACGCTTGAAGACGTTCAGGTTGATGACCCCATCCTAGGATTATGATTGCCAAAGGAATCAGCCCGGCTTCAAAGAAAACGAAAAATAAGATTATTCCTCTTATAAAGAAAAATAGCACACTAGAAATTGTTCTGGCCATAATTATATTGAGTAAAGACCTGTCTGTATCTGTGGTACAGACTAAAGACCCAAGCCCCACAAACAGACAAAGTAATCCTAAAAGCGCTCTACAGTGATCAACATGCCCCCACCAACTGATAAGACTAAGGCTTGGGGCCCCTAAACAACTTATTAAAATAATACTTAAACTAAGACTAATGACAAATGTAGGTCAGCATCTTATTGGCATGGCGCAAGATAGCGCCATAATAACCCCCATACTAAAAATTGTAAGCCCGCTTCCCGGACCACCAAATCACCACTATAAATAAAAATACTCTTAACCTAACTCTAACATATATCAAAAATCAAAATTTAGTTCTAAACAAGGACAAAGAGGGGTATAATCTTATATTTTTTGGTTAACAGCCAACCGCTTTAGTCTTAAGCTAACCCCTCAAAAAAGTTCTTTACCATCTTGGTCCTCTCGTACATAAGATGGAGAGGTTTAAAGATTGAAACCGACCTAGCTCACGCCGGTCTTAACTCAGATCATGTAAGGATTTAAGGGGCGAACAGCCCCACTTATTTAAGCTTCTGCGCCTAAAAGTAACCTTAATCCAACATCGAGGTCGCAATTATTGCCGTCGATAAGGCCTCTAAAGCAATCTTGCGCTGTTATCCCCGCGGTAGCTTTTTCTTTATTCATAAGTAATGGATCCTCACATAAAAGCGGAGGTTATCTTTTCCGCAATTGCCCCAATTAAAATTTCGGTTACCATAGTGGAAGCTTCATTCAAGCTCGACGGGGTCTTCTCGTCTTTTAACAGAAGCGCGGTCTTTTCACCGAGAAGAAAAGTTCAATATATTCCAATGAGACAGCTTTTCTATCGTCAACCCATTCATACCGGACCCCAATTAAAGGCCAATTTATCACGCTACATTAAGGAAATCCGCTTTTATCATTAGCAATTAGCAGGGCCTACTTCCTATTAAACTCAGGAAGAGATGTTTGTGGTAAACAGGCGTAGAACAAATTTGCCGAGTTCCTTATCAGAAATTGTTTAACAAAGATATTATATAACTCTAAATATGTTTAATAATAGAACACATAAAATGATTTTACTTATTCTATACTAGTCGTTCTTTAATGATTAAAAAGAAAGAAACCATATAAAATTGTTAAAGCTGTTATGGTTAAATTTATTAAAACTACAAGACGAGGACTATAATCCCTTTCTTTACCAAGTTTAAACCCGCACTCCTTCGCGATTAACCGTAAAGGATTGAATAAAGGCGATCGCATTCCGCCTTTTCCATACGTAAATATGTTTCTGGTTTAACCAGCAATCCGCCTATTCGAATAGTATGTCGCTGCTACCAAAGCCTTAAGATTTTTTGTGAAACAAAAACCTAGCCCTTGGTAGATCCTAGGCCTTCAGGAATAAACACATTGTTATTAATCTCTATAGACCATGATACAAAAAGTACGCATAATAGCGTCAACTCAACTCATAGAAAACACCTTAAAGGACTTGAAAGACTCTAATTCTCTAACGATACTAAATCACAACGATTTGAAAATAATTTTAATTTATAAATCATAGATGAAAAGGGCACTTTCAATAAAGACTTTTTGCCTGACAAACAAATGTTCTACATAAACTACACCCTTAATTCATGAGGGGGAATTTCTTACTAGTAATAAAAAAAAATCTTTTATTTATACGGTGTAAATTATCACTTTGTCGGAAAATCGCATATCAACCGCGGACGCCCCAAAATTATCTGCTTACTAGCCTCGCGGTTCTTTACTCCACCCTGGGTGAGGGGGAAAACTTTCTACTTATAGTCCACTCTCATCCAGCACAGACTTTTCAAGCTGTTAGAAAGTAGGAAAAATATACTACTGTCAGAATCTGCCCTAAAATAATATAAGGCTCCTCCACCGGGCAAGTACCGACCCAAGAAAGCAAAACAAAATCCACCACAAAAATTCAATAAAAGATCTGGCCAATCGGATTGAAGGATAACCCTCGAAAAAAAGGGCGGGGTGTAAGAGGTAAAAAGTACAAAATTACCACTGATAGAAGGAGAGCTAGAGCGCCCCCTCCTTTTCTAGGAATACTTCGTAAAATGCAATACGCAAATAGAAAATACCACTCCGGTTGAATGTGAATCGGGGTTTTCATAGGGTCCGCCTTGATGAAATTAGCAGCGTTACCAAAATAATCCGGCGCTACCAAACAGACACCCACATTAATTCTAACCATAGCTAAAATACCGACCAGATCTCTTGCGCTATAATAGGGATGAAATGGAACACAGTCCATATCCCTTCTAACCCCTAAGGGGTTCCTTGACCCATGATCATGGAGGTATAGAATGTGAATTATAACTATTACCAGTATTACAAATGGCACTAAAAAATGTAAGACAAAAAATCGTTTAAGAGTGGGGTCCCCAATTGTATAGCCCCCTCAGACCCATTGTGCTAACATATCCCCCACGTAAGGAATAGCCGTCAGAAGATTAGTGATAACTGTAGCACCCCAGTAAGATATCTGGCCTCAAGGCAAGACGTAGCCGAAAAATGCCTCTGCCATAGCAAATAAATACAACCTCACGCCGATCATTCACGTCTTGGTAAAATAAAATGAATGATAATACAGACCTCGTCCTATGTGAATATATAAGCAAACGAAAAATATAGTAGCACCATTAGCATGGTAACTTCGTAGTAACCATCCGTTCGGCACATCGCGGACAATATGACATACTGAGTCAAACGCTAAATCCACATGGGGGGTATAGTGCATCACTAGAAGAAGGCCTCTCAAGATTTGCCTAATTAAGCAAACCCCTAGTATTGAGCCAAAGTTTCACCAGAAGTTCAAGTTCTTAGGCACTGGAAGATCATAAAGCGCCGAAGAAACTATTTGTATAACACCTTTTTTACGATGAATATAAATCGGTAGCGAATGAATCGAACACCCCAAAGTAGAATTCAAATCTACCATTCTCCCAGAGGCTACCTAAATATGAGATATTAATTGGATTTTGAGGAAGGTTGTGGGGGCCGTATGGATGGTTGTCTTTCAACCATTCTGGTCTTACACTATCCGAAAACACCAAAGACCGCTCAGAAAAGAGTCCCTCCCAAACTAAAAATAGGAACACATACAAACTGACTAACGAAAGCTCAGACCCGTAACTCGAAATAAAATTCCAGAAGAAATAACCATCCGGATAATGTGCATAACGCCGAGGTATTCCTGTTACACCTAGGAAATGCTGGGGGAAGAAAGTTAAATTCACCCCGACAGCCATCAAAGTGAAATGAGCCTTCCTTCAGCTGGGGTTTAGCCCCAAGCCCGTGAACAAGGGGAACCAATAGTAGAATCCTCCAAAAATTCCGAAGACTGCACCTATCCTTAACACATAATGGAAATGAGCTACCACATAATAAGTGTCATGAAGAAGGATATCGAAAGAAGCCCTCGCTAATACGACTCCAGTCAAACCGCCCACAGTAAAAAGGCCAATAAATCCTATAGACCATAAAGTTCTAGCCCGTCATTTAGTATTACCTCCTAGATAAGTTGCTCCCCACCTAAAGACTTTAATACCTGTGGGGACTGCAATAATCAAGGTTATTGCCCTAAAGTATGCACGTGTATCCACGTCCAAGCCGACCGTAAATATGTGGTGCCCTCACACAATAAACCCTAAGAACCCAATTGACGCTATAGCGTAAATTATTGGCAGCTTACCGAACAACATCTTTTTTCCTGAATTAGCCTCTACAATGTGAGAAATAATCCCAAAGGCTGGAAGAATTAGAATGTAGACCTCAGGGTGGCCAAAAAATCAGAATAAATGCATGAATAGGATGGGGTCTCCACCACCAACAGGGTCAAAGAATCTTGTAGCAAAATTACGATCTAAAAGGAGTATAGTAAGCGCACCAGCCAGCACCGGCATCGCGATAATCAATAGTAGGGCTGTAATAGCTAAAGAAATAGGTAGTATAGGGATTTTGTGAACCCACCGCTGCCTTTGGCGTATGTTGATAGCGGTTGAACAAAAGTTTAGCCTGGCCGCAATAGAAGAAATACCCCCTAGATGTAAGGCAAAAATAGCCAAATCCATGGACGGGTCACCCAAAAATTCAATTGAAGTGAGTGGTGGGTAAGTGGTTCAACCAGCGCCTACCCCCCCTTCCACAAAGCCGGAAAACGCTAGTAAAATAAGAGCATTTGGGACGAACCAAAATCTTATATTATTTAAACGGGGAAAATGTATGTCAGGGACTATTAGTATTAAAGGTACCAACCAGTTACCAAACCCTCCTATCATAACCGGCATCACTATAAAGAAAATTATAATTAAAGCATGCCTTGTGATGATAAGATTATATAGCCCATGATTATGCAATCATGAAGAAGGGCGGGAAAGCTCAGTCCGCACTATAATTCTAAAAGAGGTCCCTCTTAAACCCGCCCAAAAGGCTAGATAAAAGTATAAAGTCCCAATGTCTTTATGGTTAGTTCTAAACAACCAACGCGAAAATCATTGATTAACCAGTCTTAAAGTCAA